ATGCATTTTTCCCTTTCTATGAACCAGTAAAGAGTGTCGAGGGATATACTTTCATTCCCAAAGCAAAAAGAAGTCTTGATTTCTTTTTGCTTTCCTATTTTTCCATTTCGCTTTTATTGTTTGTTAGGTTTGGAACTATGTAATTAATTGAAGTGGAAAGGCAATCTGATGATCCTTCATCAGAAGATTGTCCAAGGAAGACGCAAGGTGGGTTATAGAAAAAACAAGGAAACGGATGATAAATAAAATTTTTGAGTAATTGAGTCAGGAATCAAAATTGGAATTCGGTATGGATAAAAGAACTTCCTATGTTATACTATTCAAGTCTTGACAACGGGTTGATTTGATAGATCAGATATTGTTATTCATGATAGTGATCCGGTTCAAGATCATCAAGAGGTAATTCATTCATTGAATTTACAGACGATAGACAAAAGATTTATCATCTCTAGGGGATTAAATCCCGAGTTATTGCGAAGTAAAAAACCGATGAGATTATGGAAGTCAATATTCTTGCATTTATTGCTACTGCACTATTCATTCTAGTTCCTACCGCTTTTCTACTTATCATTTACGTAAAAACAGTCAGTCAAAATGATTAATTCAATTGAATTTTCAAATTCATTTGAATAAAACTTTCCTTCCAAGTTCTTATCAAAAATGGACAAAGTCAAATGAAAGGGATTCCAATTTCACGTCTTAACTTAAATGAAATGAGCGCACTATAATTATAGTCGGCAATTTTATAAATTTTATAAGAGATAGATAGTATAAAAATGAATTTTTATACTATCTATCTCTTAGTCTATAAAGTTGTAATCTAGAATAAAGATAAAGGTTTAAGTTTCTATATATCAATCTACAATATTCTATTCATATATGTGTATATTAATTCCATATCTATATATTCCATATATTGTATGGAATTGACATAAGACCCAATTTCCTACATCTATTTGTTATTTGTTCCGATCAATCTGAAATAATTCTTATCTGTAGGATTCTAATTCCTTTCCTTTTACTAATAAGGAAGGGGAAAACTCGCCTATTTTTAACGTCAGAACCGTGATATGAAATAAGTCGATAAAGCATAAACCGCCTTTCTAAAAATAGAAACCAAAGGGTAAATGCCCGATATGTAACTCGCCCGAGGCAATATTTTATTATTGCCCAGTCTCTCCTTAAACAACCACTATCTCTATATCATTTCTCATAGAAAGTGCGTATACGCTTAACAAAACGACTTCTTTTTTGAAGAGTAAAAGGGAAATAAAAAAAAAAGAAAAAAGGTCCGGTCTTCCTTAGTATCCATCTATAAAGATAGTAAGAGCCCATTCCCATTGATTGAAATAGAAAATTTCGGAAGAATTTTAGGTTGGAATAAATTTCCAATCATCTGAATCCCTTTCTTTTCGAAGTACAAAGATGGGAATCGATGAAATATCTCTTTGATTGAAAAAGTATGATTCCTATCATAGATTACTCCATTGGAATCCAATGGGATTCCAAATTCAAAGAAAAGATTTGATTTTAAATAGTTCAAAAGAATGATCTATAAAACAATCGATACGGTTTGATTCCTGAACTCAATTAGTAGTACTTCTAAAGTCCACTTCTTCCCCACACTACGAGTGAAAGGGAAAATGTAAAGACTACCATTAAAGCAGCCCAAGCGAGACTTACTATATCCATGTGCATTATGTCCCCTATCTCTATAAATACGAAGGAATTTTTTCATTATTCCTCACTAATAATAGTGGAATTAATGTCGCAGAGTCAAAAAGGGGTTCTACCAAACACTATTGAGAAACCAATCCAATAAATCGATTATGATTTCGATTTTTTTGGTGATTCAGGCGACACCCGGATTTGAACTGGGGAAAAAGGATTTGCAGTCCCCCGCCTTACCACTCGGCCATGCCGCCAAAATGATACAAAATAGAATAGATGCAATTTTTCCCGGATTACTGAATTTTTATTGTACTTGCATTTTGACTTCTGTTTTCCTTAATCCTTTATTTCCTAAAATAAAAGAAAGACCCCTTTTGATTGGATTTGATCTATCCCTTATGATTGATTGTATAGTATCTGAAAATACACAATGCTAAAAACATTCTCTCGTTTTTCTATTGAGAAATCAAATGGGTATTTTTCAGACGAGAAATTAGAACCATTGACTATTGACCCCTTACTTCGAATTCATGAACGATTCTGGAATTTGAATTTCAAATTGTGTTTTCCTAATGACAAAATACAAATTGAGACAGAACGAATCAGTATTGATTTTTTAATCAAAAAATATTTCTCAATTTCAATTATAACAAAACATATGAGTTTATGTAAACCCCAGAACATAAATTGTTACACAGATATCTATTATTTAGATATATTGTCAATAAGGAATTATCATAAAATTATCCTACTTCATTTCATGCATTGAATGGGAATTTTCTTTTGATAGAGCACGCCCGGGGCTGTCGCTATCCCGAATAGAACCGGC